CTATTTCTTTATATATTTATAATAGAAGTGATCTCAAACTGTTAATCAATCGAGTAATATGATGAATGCATTGAATATCTGTTGTAAGACATGAAATAAATTGTAAAAAGGAAGTCGTAGCAAAAGGACGTGGTATTGGGGCATTTGTCATATATGTGCAAATCCAAATCGGGCGGATCTTTACTCGGAGTAGAGCATAAACCTAAAAAAATTGAAGAAGCCCATTCAGGAACAAGAAAATTACATCGCGATTGAGATTGTATCTCGATGAAACAATACATCAATGAAAAGTTAGTTAGATAAATTTAGTAATTTTTTTTTATAGATAAACAAAACAGGCCAAAACCCATCTTTTTTGAAAAATGAAAGAAAAGCCCCTTTTTATAAGTTAAAAGCCTGGTATGAAAAAAAAAAAAAAAAAATAAAAGAAAGCGCTAGAATCTACATCTACACATTGATTCTTTTTTTTTTTCGTTATTTTTGTTGAACCGTATGCATCAAAAGGTGCATGTACGGTTTCTAAGGGATACAACTTTATCCCAATCAACCGACTTTATCGAGAACGATTACTTTTTTTAGGCCAAGGGGTTGATAACGAGATCTCGAATCAACTTATTGGTCTTATGGTATATCTCAGTATAGAGGATGATACCAAAGATCTATATTTCTTTATAAATTCTCCTGGCGGATGGGTAATACCCGGAGTAGCTATTTATGATACTATGCAATTTGTGCGACCAGATATACAGACAATATGCATGGGATTAGCCGCTTCAATGGGATCTTTTATTCTGGTCGGAGGAGAAATTACCAAACGTCTAGCATTCCCTCACGCTTGGCGCCAATGAGTTTTTTATTTGATTTGAGAGAAAAAAGAAGACTATGCCTTCGCGCTATATGAAATATGAATATTAAGTAATAATAGCATGGCACTTCGAATTCGATATGATAAATTTTTTTAACCCTTAAATTATGTATCGAAAGAGTAGTATGAGATAAAAGGTATTTCCGATTTTATCTAATCTATCGGGAGGCCTATTTCAGCGTCACAAACTTTTTTGTTTTCACGCCGGGAGGCTCTTAACAATATTTAGGTTATGAAAGAATATGAAAATAAAAAAAATCTTGTTTTTTTATTTGAAAAAAAAAAAAAAAAAGAAACTTTGGGATTGCTAAATAACAGACGAAATAAATATATAAAGCAACGGAGCCATCATAGTATTTTTGAACTACTCCAAAAACAAAAAGAAGGGTGGTTATTGGATCATTTACCAACCCGAGTCTGATAGACCCTATATTTAATTTATTTGATATTTAAGTAAGGTAAAAACGAATTCCATTATAGAGCCGTATGCAATGCGTAAAAGATGCCTGTACGGTTGTTCAATTATATATTTTATTATTCCACCTTATCATCATGCGAGATAGAATAAACATTTATTATGTTATATCATCAGGGTAATGATCCATCAACCTGCTAGTTCTTTTTATGAGGCACAGACGGGAGAATTTATCTTGGAAGCGGAAGAACTTTTGAAGCTGCGCGAAACCATCACAAGGGTTTATGTACAAAGGACAGGCAAACCCTTATGGGTTGTATCCGAAGATATGGAAAGAGATGTTTTTATGTCAGCAACAGAAGCCCAAGCTCATGGAATTGTTGATCTTGTAGCGACTGAATAAAAAAGAAAAAATAACAAAAATTTCAGACGAATTGGTGATTTGAGATTTTATCTTCTTACCGGATTTAATATTCTATTCATTAATCTATTAATATAGAAATAAAATAATTCATAATCATCCGGTTAAGATCGATCTAAACCAGCCCATTATGTATATGATTCAATATGCCAACTATTAAACAACTTATTAGAAACACAAGACAGCCAATCAGAAATGTCACGAAATCCCCCGCTCTTGGGGGATGTCCTCAGCGACGAGGAACATGTACTAGGGTGTATGTGCGACTCGTTCAGATCATGGGCTAGGACAAAAGAAAGAAAACAATTGATCCAGTATCAACGATCAGTACCAGTGAATAGACTAGAATGGAAGAACTCCATTCAATATCTAAAAATAAAAAAGATCTATCCTTCTATTGTGGTATCAAATGTATGGTTTCCGTTGGTGCAAATCCAATCAACTCCGTTTTAAATTTAAGATGAGAAAGAATTCTCCATTGATAGCAAATGATATCCATTAAGCAGGGGAAATACTATTTTAAAAAGCAGAAAAATTATGCCTTACTCTTGCAAGAACGGACTAACAGGGTCAGCTACTCAGCTAATCTTCATAATTAAATACCGTTACTGTATAAGTAGATCTCATTGTGAAAGACCTCGTACTGGATAATTATGGGTAGAGCCAAAGAGTGTGAACTGTACAAGTTAACAATAACATTGATTAAATGAAAGAAGGGCTCCGGTGTATAGAGAGGACCTCACCGTTTAAGAAGTAACCATAGAAACGATGGAACCCACTATTTATATTTACTACTTTTATGTGTTTTTGATACCTAATATCAATACAATTTTTTCTAGGCATTTCACCTAGAAAAAAAAAAAAAAAAATCGTGGTCGGGAAGGTTATAGTAGCAAAAGCCATTGGAATTAAAATTTTATACATTGGAAGAATCCGTTTTGTTATTAATAGACTAGGATACGGGAAGGGAATAACTGAAAGAAAGGAAATCGATTAGTTATTCATCAAAGTTTCATTTATTCAATGACCAGAATTAAACGAGGGTATATAGCTCGAAGACGTAGAACAAAAATTCGTTTATTTGCATCAACCTTTCGAGGGGCTCATTCAAGACTTACTCGTACTATTACTCAACAGAAAATAAGAGCTTTGGTTTCGGCTCATCGGGATAGAGGTAGACAAAAGAGAGATTTTCGTCGGTTGTGGATCACTCGGATAAATGCAGTAATTCGCGAGAATAAAGTATACTTCAGTTATAGTAAATTTATACACAATCTGTACAAGAGACAGTTACTTCTTAATCGTAAAATACTTGCACAAATAGCTATATTAAATAAGAGTTGTCTTTATATGATTTCCAATGAGATCATAAAATAAAGAGATTGGAAGGAATCCGTTGGAATAGTTTAAATGGAGTTCCCTGGAGAATGAACTCTGGGAAGGTAGAGTAGAAATTAGTATGATAAAATATGATAAAGTCATCAAAATGAAGAAAGACGTTAAATAAAAAAGATTTATTCCTCTTCTCCCATTTTTTTTCTTACGACAGGACATTTCGATTTTACGATTTTTCGAACAAAAAAAAAAAAGTCAATCCGCATTTGAGTTTGGATTGGAATTTTATTTTGATTCAATTCAATTGAAGAGTCAACCTATTTTTTTCTGGTTCTAAGACCAGCAGCTCTAGCGGTTGACTCGCTTCTTTCAAATTGTTTCTCATTATTAAGAAAAGGTAACGGAGATAAAATACGAGCTTGTTTTATAGCAATAGTAATTAATCGTTGTTGTTTTAAGGTCAATCTATTCACCCGTCTAGATAATATTTTTCCTTGTTCGCTAATAAATCGACTAATTAAACTCATGTTTCTATAATCAATTCGATCCCCCGATTGGATCGGAGGCAAACGCCTACGAAAAGATCGCTTAGATTTAAGAAAGATTCGCTTGGATTTATCCATGGTTTGTTTATTCCTTATCCTGAAAATCCCAATCCTATTTCTTAATTCTATATCATCTTTGATCCGATCGAAATAGGATTTGGTTTGTTTATATTTATTTGTTTCTATTTAAATAAATTAAAAAATAAATTATATATATATATTGTTATATATAATATGTAATTTTTCATCTTCCTTGGAAGACTGACACACGAGCGATCGGTTCGATCTATTTCTTTATCTCCCCATGAATCGTATGTTTGTAACAACAGGGACAGAATTTTCTCAATTCCAATCGACTAGGCGTATTGTGTCGATTCTTTTGAGTAATATATCTGGAAATGCCCATTGATTCCTTATTAACACGATTTCGAACACAACTGGTACATTCCAAAATAACCGTTACTCGGACATCTTTACCCTTAGCCATGAACCTCCTTTGGTTTTTGATTCACTCAATTCTTTAATTTTCCGACCCGAAGCAAGGAAGAAGAAAGGACACAAAAATAGAAGCAGGTAACTCGAAATCAAATTATGAAATAAATATTTTGTTGCAATCAATATAGTAATAAATAATAAGTAATATAATGATTTCTAACTATATTTATAATTTTTAATTGCCAATTGCCGTCCAGTATTTCATTTTCAGTTAAGTATCTTGTATGATATTGTTGCCCCAACCACCGCATTTCCGTTCTATTATTAATATTAATTTAATTTGAGCCTGAGCCCGAGTTCATAGTTTCACTGAGGGTGAAACCGCTTTTTCTTTGTTTTTTTTTTTTTTTAGAAAGAATAAGTAAAAAAAGAAAAAAAGAAAAAACAAAGAAAAAAAGGAGGGAGGGGTAGGGATTAGTTACAGATATTTGATTGTATCTCTAATCTTCTTCCCCCTTCCCATATCAATAGCTAGAATGAAAAAAAGGGGAATATCAACGCATCCGGAAAAAAACGATTGATCTCTATCAATAAACCTGCTAAAGACCCGAACCATAGAGTACTTACTACCGGTGCCACGGAGAGATATGTTTTTAGATCTCGCATTTTAAAAACTCCTCTTTCTGTATTCGTTATTGTAATTTTATTGTAATTTGTAATACCTAATGGTAATACATATATGACCGTATGTGTATATGTAGTTAATGACTTACCACTTGTACGCGGAGTTCCTAATTCAAATTGAAATGTACAAAATAGATATTTATTTAAAGAAAAAAATACGTCCATTTCCGCCTTAAATTCCTAAAAAATATTAATTTTTTGTGGTAGATTTCATATTTATTTCATACTTTATATAAGTCTTTTACCATATTATATGTTTGTTATATGATATATGAGACCAAAAGGAAGAAGGAAGAAATG